ACTATTCTGCTTACTATACCCGCGGATGTAGCATTATAGACTGTATTGTTACTCTTGCTCCCATCAGGATAAATCTGACCCCTTCCCCTATTCCCACCTACATATATGGGATATTTTAAGAAGTGAACGTCTTTCTTCGTAGCAGGGTCGGGGGAAAGAATGGGAAAGACGATTTCACTATATTTCTGACCTGGAACAGGACCTATTACAAGAATATTTATTTTATTGGGACGATAACTTTGAAAAGACAGATTTCCTATCTTTTCTTTCACCTCGGGGGAAATACGATCGGGGGGGGCTAATTCGAATCCCTCGGGTAAAATAAGAACAGCCCCTACATTCAAAGTCCCTTTTTTACCATTAGCAAGAACTTGTTTCAGTTGCATATCATAAGGAATTCGAACAACTGCTTCAAATACAGTATCAGGAAGTACAGCTTGCGGAACTTCAATATCCACAGGCTTATTAGCTAAATGGCAATTGGCGCATACAATTCGCCCAGTTGCTTCTCGTGGATTTTCATAACCTTTCTGCGCAAAAATGGGATACGCATTTGAAATAGATGTTCGAGTTATTACATATATCATGATCGATACAGAAATAGATCGAGCGATCTGTTCTTTTACCCAAGAAAAAGAAAAAGTATTTCTATTTTGCATGATCCAATCATTCATCCAGGAATTTCTACAATAAATTAGATAGGTAGCTAGTATAGTTCCCTATCCACGAGTCTGCCATTGTACTGAAATAATTCTATTGAAATAGGACAAATACCTTGAAGAGGTAGAAGTATAAAGAAAGAATAAGTCAAATGGAAAATGCTTTCTTTATGCGCGAAGAAAAATTTGGATTGATATCAGGAGATCAAATAAGTTCTTCATTCATTCATTGAATGATAAATGACTACAAGCGAAGGAGATACGCGATTTAAAAAACGGAAGATCCAATATTTCACAATTGTATCTAGAATAACTGGAAAAGTGGAAACAAGACCAGATATAATTTGGTCGTTATGAGCCAATCCAAAATCATTGTAGATCGAACCAATCATTAGTTCCCAACCATGGGTCGAGTGAAATCCAATCCATAAATCAGTAACTAAAAGAATAGAAAAAGCTTTTATTGTGTCATTTAAGTTATAGAAGAATTCCTGAACCCAAGAATTAAGAATGACAAGTTCTTCATTACCCAGAATAAAATAACCGCTTAAAATAGCGAAACATATTATATTTGTCGAAAAATGCAAAATGATATGGAGATGATATTCATTGTGTGTTTTGACCAATTGTATCGTTTCCTTGTGTATTCCTATACGAAGCTTTTGTATATTTTGTATATGTGTCTCTGGGTATTCTTTTATCATTTCATCCAACAAGAATAGTTCTTCTAATTCTAGGAATTTTTCTATAACATTTTTCTCTTGAATATCATTCAAAAAAGTTTCGGATTGCCTAGTATTCCACCAATTAATAATCCAAGGTTCGAGACTTTTTTGAAATGAGAGAGAGACCCACCAGGGCAAAAATACTATAGATGCAAGATATGGGAGGGAAATCAATGCTTTCTTTTTTTTCATTTTTTTTATCTGTGAATTGTTAATGAACTGCTTCATTTGTCAACTCTATCTGATCTGATGTTTCTCTAAAGCACAAGTTCTATAACAAGGTATGGAACCTATGGATCTATTCCCATTTTTGTATAATAATTGACTCCTTAGATCCAGAAGGAATTAAGGAATATAGAAAAAAAATAAGGGTCCTTTTCCGGATGAAAAAAAATGAGAAATAAATAGATAGAGAAATATATATATAATATATAAAAAGTAAATAAATTAAGTAAATAGGATTTCCGGGTATCTCAATTAATTATTTAGAAATGTTGCACCGTCTAACCACAGCACAGGAATACGGTATCAGTTCAAAATCTGAGGCTTAACCTAAAAGTATGAATTCTGTATTACGAAATACATATTCGGATATTTGATGAATTCATACTTAATTAGACTTATTAGACTTTTTACTAGTATAAAAGAATTGAGTTGGGCCCTATACGCATACAAATACGGATACAAAAGGGTTTTGGTATAGAAAAAATGTATTCTTATTATAGTTTATTATATTTATTATAGTTGGAATAGTTGTAGTTGTTCCATATACGTTCCCCAACTTTTGTTTTATTCTAGCGGGTTGTTGCGTCAACGGAACGAGGAAATGGAATCTAACATGTTTTTCTCGAATGAACAGTCTGAGGAAACTTCAATTGTATTAAAAAAAAAAGGAAATTAGTAAGCTCCTTTTATTATGTGGAGAAAACATTCATTCTTCGTTCGGTTCATTTCAAAATACTTCAATTGGTACGCGCAAGAAATAGGCCAATTCAGCAGCTTTTTGCTCAATTTCTCGCGGAGTCAAATTCTCATCAGTACGAGTCAAGGGAATGTTTCCTTGGCCTCTGATTTCCATATAAAGAATACGACGAGGAAAAAGACCCTCTTGAACCTCCATTCTGATTGATTGGATATCTTTCATAAAGAAGCGAAGGAAGATGCGACGATTTATTCCAGGGAATCCCCAACGAAAAATACACATTATTCCTTCTTTTCTATCGAATCGGTCATAACCACTACCTACATTCCATGAAATTGTGCACCACAAATATGAACTAATGAATAGACCCGCGATCCCATAGAAAGACATCACGATTCCTTGTGGAAAAAAAATGATTTGCTGAGATGGAAATCCAGGTATAAGATTCCTACCAAGATAACTAGAAGTTCCAACCACTAAGAATCCTAGTGAACCTAAAAAAAGGATACAGGCCCAGCAAAAATTACTTGCTTTTCGAGACCCTGTTATAAGTTCTATCCATATATGTTCTGATCGCCAGTTCATACTATACTAGACCCAGTTGCATTCGATTGGAATTGAGAAAAAATTTGACTTTACTTTTCATGATGCCGAAGTAACTTTCATCAACTAGCACTAGTCTGATATGAACCATTAGGAATAATTGGTTAGATACATATACTTTCTATTATAAAAATATTCGCCGATCGTTTTTAACCAGATATACCCGCATATCATATACATACATTTATGCGGATATCATGTATCCGCATGCATAACAGTTCTTTCGTTTGTGTTCGGAAAAAGCCACATATTGTCCCATATTACACTAAACAAATATCTGTATTATGATTCAGTGTTGAAATAAATTGATGAAATTTGGTCCCATCGGATCTAGACAATCTTATTTTTTTGGACATGAAGAAATAAAGAAGCCATTGCAATCGCAGGAAATACTAGGCCCACTAAAGGGACAAAAATGGAGGGTAAGTTAAGATCTGTCATAGAATGGGTACCTCGATTTCATATTTGTACCTATTATAAAGATATCTTATGATAAGTATCTCTATTATATAGAAACTATTCTAAATAATATTAATATTTAAGTAGTTAATAAGTGCAAGGAATGAGAACTAAATGAAGTGTACCTATTCATCTTTTTAGACGAATATATATGATAATCCGCTTTAAGTTTAAGAAATTTGATTATTCCCCCATCCTTTTCGATATTTTTTTTTTTGCGTTTTTATTCAAAGGAAAGAAACCGTGCAGCTGAAATAACTCACTCAGAACACCTTTTAAAAGATTACGCGGTACGATTGGGTCAAATAAGCCCTTATGGAATGAATACTCAGCCGCTTGTGAACCGTCGGGTACTGTTTTATTCAATGTTTGTTCAATTACTCTTTTACCCGCAAAAGCAATATAGGCGTTGGGTTCAGCAATAATAACATCTCCTAACATACCAAAACTGGCAGTTACTCCACCAGTTGTAGGAGATGTAAGGATTGATACATAGAATAACTTTTTATTTGATTGATAATTATATGAAGCAGAAGATATTTTAGCCATTTGCATCAAGCTCAAACTTCCTTCTTGCATACGTGCTCCCCCAGAGGCACACACAATAATGACAGGTAGAGATCGATTAGTAGCATACTCGATCAAACGGGTGATTTTCTCGCCTACTACGGATCCCATACTACCCCCCATGAACTGAAAATCCATAACCCCAACTGCTATGGGAATACCATTTAGTTGACCTATGCCTGTTTGAACAGCTTCAGTTAAACCTGTCCTTCTTTGATAAGAATCGATACGATCTCTATAAGGTTCCTCCTCTGAATGAAATTCAATGGGGTCCATAGAGACCATATCTTCATCCATGGGATCCCAAGTGCCCGGATCAATCAAAAGTTCGATTCTATCTGAACTACTCATTTTCAAATGATATCCACACTGTTCACAAATATGCATTTTTGACCTAAAAAATTTTTTATAATTTAATCCATAACAATTTTCGCATTGAACCCATAAATTTCTGTATTTTTTATTTATATCCAAATCATTAGATCTTCCTCTTATATTGAAATCACGGTTGTTACCACCAGTTCTTATACTAGAATTCCTGCTTTGACTACCTTCAGTACAAATGAAACTAGAAATGTAACTGTCACTGTAATTGTCGGTACCGCTGAAAGTGTCACTATGAATACTGACTTCAAAACGAAGATAACTATCAATGCAACTATTAATGTGATTATTCCAACTAGATTGAGTATCATACATGTAATGATAATAGTAGTGATTGTTACTCTTAGACCTACTATTCAAATAATTGGAAAAAAAATTTTCTAGTTCACTCAGAAAAAAACTATTATTGTCAATCTCAAAAATCTTATTTTCAATATCAAAATATACAGAATAACTGTCACCATTACCATCCCTAACTAAAAAAGTGTTATCAGAGATAAAACTCCAAATATCCCTGATATCAAATAAATAATCAACATTTCTGAAACTATAACTACCACTATCACTCCAACTAGGAATGTTATTCTCCGTATCATTTAGAATGGGCTCTTCGCTTCCACCGGTATGTCCAACAGCATTAAGACTATCCATTGATTTACTTAGCCCACACTTATGTTCTAA